TCTCTTTATTTTTAATTCAATACACAAATCTATTGGTTCTGTCAGGTTAGCTATATGCTGTGTCGTGTCAACTATTTCGACAGAAGGTGGTGAAATGATATCTTGAGCGGTTATGTATTTTGGACCCCTTACGCAAATGGATGCGTCCCTAACTCCATATAGATTACTTCTCAATACAATTTCTTTCAAATTTATTAAAATTTCATGTACTGATTCTTCAATACCTGCTATCGTAGAATATTCATGCAGCACATTTTCAGATGTTGCACATGTGATACATGTTCCTTCTATTTCTCCAAGTAAAGCCCTTCGCATGGCAATACCTATGGTATCGGCTTGACCTTTCATAAGCGGGGACATAACGAAACGACCATAATAAAGACGCTTGCTGTCTATTCTTGATTCAACACATTCCCACTGTAGTGTTCGAGCGGATCCTGCTACTTCTTCTCGAACCATACTATTATTTTCTTTATGATTATTGGATCAAATCATTGAATCATTTCTTTCTCTTGGAATCTCTTTAATTTTTATTTCTACACACGTCTTTTTTTCGGGGGGCGGCACCCATTATGTGGCATGGGTGTTACATCACGTACGAAACTTAATAGCATTCCACTTCTGCGAATGGCTCGTAATGCCGCATCTCTTCCGAGACCTGGACCCTTTATCATAACCTCTGCTCGTTGCATACCCTGATCAACTACTGTACGAATAGCATTTAATGCAGTTGCTTGAGCAGCATAGGGTGTTCCTTTTCTTGTGCCTCTGAATCCAGAAGTACCTGCAGAAGCCCAAGAAACCACTCGACCTCGTACGTCTGTAACAGTTACAATAGTATTGTTGAAACTCGCTTGAACATGAATAACTCCTTTTGGTATTCGACGTTCATTCTTATGTAAACCACTCCGTACATTCTTACGTAAACCAATTTTTGCTATAGGTTTTGTCATATTTTAATATATCATATTCATAAGACTAAAAAGAAGAATCATAAATTTACAGAAAGATATGGGGATATCCATTTCATATGAAAATGAATCCTTTCTTCTTTCTTTTTACATATATTTACATATACATGGGTTTTTCTTTTAAAAAGTTCTTTATTTAGAACTTCAGAAGTATTACCCCTGTCTCTGTTTATGTCTCGGATTGAAACAAATTACTATAATGCGCCCTCGCCTACGAATCAGGCGACATTTTTCACAAATTTTACGAACAGAAGCCCTTATTTTCATATTTATTATTCCTTACCTTCATTCTGAATCTATTTTTTTTTTTATTCAAAAAAGTTTATTTCATTTTTTAACTTCAAATTATATCCCTACGAAGGGGATGTTTAAAAGAAGGATCTAATCGTTCGAATCTTTTTTGCGAAGTCTATAAATTATACGTCCCCTAGTTGAATCATAACGACTCATTTCAATTTTGACTCTATCTCCGGGTAGTATACGTATAAAACTGCGCCGGATTCTCCCTGAAATATAACCTAGGATTAGATCTTGATTATCTAACCGAACTCGGAACATACCGTTGGGAAGTGATTCAGTAATTAAACCCTCATGAATCAGTTTTTGTTCTTTCATTCCAGGGAAACCCCCCTTTAAGTATCAACTAATAGAGGAAGAGTTCTATAATTCACTTCTTCTCTCTATTTTACAAAAAGTAAGTTTGAGAGAAAATTAGGGTACCCCAAGAGAATCACCATATATAACACAAAATTTCTCCTCCAATTTTTTCTAGTCGAGCTTCTCGATCTGTCATTATACCTCGAGAAGTAGAAAGAATTACAATCCCCATTCCGCCTAAAATCTTAGGAATTCGTTGATAGTTGGAATAGATTCGTAGACCGGGTCGACTTATACGTTTTAAAATTATTTTTTTCCCTTTTATAGCCTTTCTATGTCGTAAGGTTGAAACCAAGAAATTTTTTTTACTTTCTTTATGTTTTCGAACGTTTTCAATAAAACCTTCTCGTAAAAGTATTTTCACAATGTTTTTAGTGATATTAGTAGATACTATTTGAACTCTTCCCTTTTGATTCATGTCAGCATTTCTTATAGAAGTTATTATATCGGCAATAATGTCCCTACCCATGACGAACTATAGTTATTAGTGCCTCCTCATTTTGATATAATCAACATGTTTCTTTTTTGTTTTATTCTTAAATTATAAAAATTTTAAAGTATATGCATGAGACACAATCCATTCATCGGATCTATTTCAGATATTTGAATATTCTATACATAGAAAAAGAATATATCCCTTTTTCATCTATCTACTAGTATTATTTAAAATATTATAATACTTCGGGTGCTAATGAAACTATTTTAGTAAAATTCAACTGTCTCAATTCCCGAGCAATCGCACCAAAAATCCGAGTTCCTTTTGGATTTCCTTCTTGATCAATGATAACCGCTGCATTGTCATCATATCGTATTATCATGCCGTTGTCACGTTTGAGTTCTTTACACGTGCGTACAATCACAGCTCGAATTACTTCTGATCTTTCTAGAGGCATGTTGGGCACTGCTTCTTTGATTACAGCAACAATAATATCACCAATATGAGCATATCGGTGATTACCAGTTCCTATTATTCGAATACACATCAATTCTTGAGCTCCACTGTTATCCGCTACATTCAAAAGAGTCTGAGGTTGAATCATATCATTTTTATTTGAATCTCTTATTTCAATGTAAGGTAAAAAATAAATATTGTCTGTCCAGAGATAAAGAAACCCGCGTTTTTTTTTTCATTCTCAATATTCCTTTACTTTTACTTTTGTTTCTTTTGTTTACCTATCCTGAAATAACAAATTGAGTTCGTATAGGCATTTTGCATGCAGCTATGGAAATAGCTGCTTTGGCTACAGTTTCTGATACTCCACTCATTTCATAAAGTATTCGGCCCGGTTTCACAACGGATACCCAATATTCGGGGGATCCCTTGCCCGAACCCATACGTGTTTCCGTAGGTCTTACTGTAACAGGTTTGTCGGGAAAGATACGTACCCAGATCTTTCCACCACGACGCGCATATCGTGTCATTGCTCTTCGCCCTGCTTCTATTTGTCTAGCTGTGATCCAAGCAGGTTCAAGTGCTTGAAGAGCGTATCTGCCAAAACAAATATGCTTGCCTCGGCAAGATATTCCCTTCATTCTACCTCTATGTTGTTTACGAAATCTGGTTCTTTTGGGGTTATAGTTGATGGTTGTTTCTCAATTCCATCTCTACTGCAGAGCCGGACATGAGAGTTTCTTCTCATCCAGCTCCTCGCGAATGAAATGATTCAATAATCTTACATATAGACATGTATTTCATTCTATCAAAAAAATAGATTAATTTAAATTTTTTTTTTATTGAATTTGTTACTGTTATATAGGGAGCTATATATATATATATATATATATATATATAAGTAGATAACTTATATATTTAAGTAGATAACTGGGGCATGTTTGTTTATATATGATGTTTCTTTCTTTTATCAATATCAAATTTGAAAAAGTATTTGACTTTACCTCTATTGAATCATGCCAAAAGTTATTTGCTATATGAAATATAAATGAAATTGTTAAATTTCATAAAAATAAATAAAGTGTTCGCGGGCGAATATTGACTCTTTCCTCCTTCATTTATTTCTTGGTTCATTTCGCCATCCTACCCAGTGAATCATTAGGATTAATTCGTTTTCAAAAAAAAAATCCTATGTAGTCATAGGTTCCATCGTTCCCATAGCTTCTCCATTAATGTTTAGGCCTGAACTCTGCAATGGAGCTTCCAACAAAATATGTTATTTGTTTCCGAGTAAATCTCCTCAGTTTTTCTTAACTCGAAGCTCAATTCTATTATTCATCTATTTTATATCTTTTCTATCTTTGATATCTTATTTTTCTAGCTTATTTAGATAGATAATAGACAATATTATCTATATTGATTATATAATTTGAATTGAATTTTTTGATTTATTCTCTTTTTTGTATATTTCTTATTATATTGTAATCGTATATTTTGTATCTTTATTTCATATTGATGTTGATGCTTTATCACACTGCTTTTTTTTATGGAGTGATTCTTCATAAACCATACATATGGGAATCATATATCATTGAGATCTTTATTCTCTCTTTCTATCATCCTTCCGCCTTTTCTACATCCCTTTTCTTTGTTTCACAATTCATAATAAGATTTCTTTTTTATGAAAAGAGTTTCAGTTGCTACAATTATATGATCGATTCAATCATATAGTGACTGTTTCTTGGGATCTCGACAATACGAAGCAATAAGTTGGTTATTAGTTTTGAGTTTCTTTAGTTTTCATAGTTATTAAGTTTATAGTGGGGTCAGCCTTTTTTTTATCTCTATTCTCAACTATAAAGTTTTAAGAAAAAATTAACGAGTCACACACTAAGCATAGCAATTCTACTAAATATAAATAAAGTGTAAATCAAATTTTTATTCAACCTTATAGAATTAGAATTGTTCTTTTTTTATCTTAACAAAAAAAAGAAGAAATAAAAAAAAAATAGTTTCTAAATTTTTCTATCGCTGAGCAGAATGGCGAGATAAAAAAGGGCCATTATTATTCTTTTCTTATTCTTGGTTTACAAATATCCAAATTTTTATGCCTAAGACTCCATATATAGTTCGAATTGTATGGGAACAGTGATCAATTTTAGCGCGAATTGTTTGTAAGGGAACTCTGCCTTCTCTGATCCATTCAACACGTGCAATCTCTTTTCCGTCGATACGCCCTGCAATTTGCACTTGAATTCCTTTTATACCCGTTTGTTCAGTTAATTCAATAGCTTTTTTCATTGCCTTTCGAAACGAAACTCTATTTTTTAATTGTAAAGCTATATATTCTGCAAGAATATTAGGTTGTCCATAAGGCTTTTCAATTCTTGTTATAGCAATGTTGAGTCTCCGGTGAAACTCTTTTTGTACATTCATCTGTAATTCTTCGATTCCCCGCGTTCGTCCTTCTATTAATAAAT